ATAAAAGTAGATAAACGGGAATTAATTCTAATTCCCACATGATGAAAAAAAGTAAAAGATCCCGAGAAGAAAATGATCCTATTTGACCGCTGTACATTGCTAACATCAGGAAATGAAATAATCGGGAATCCCGAGTAACTGGAAAAGCCGCTAAAGTAGCTAAAGTAGTGATAAATCCCGTTAGTAAAATAGTTCCTATAGACAGTCCATCGATTCCCAGTCTCCAGTAAAAATCAAAAATATTGATCCATTTATAATCTTCGGCCAGTTGAATTAATGGATCGTCAATTTGAAAATTATAACAAAAAGTGTAGGTCGTTAGAAGAAGTTCTAAGATACAGATACATATAGTATACCATTTATTGACTTTATTTCCTCTATGCGGGAGCAAGAACATTAATGAACCCGCAGATATTGGAAAAACTACAATTATTGTTAACCAAGGAAAAGAATTCGTGGTAAAGACAAGATACACCAGGTCCAAAGAACTCGTACTCAAAAAAAATATATATAAATAAAATAAAAAGATAATTTGACTTTTTTGAGTACGAGTTCTTGTCAATAAAACAAATTAAATGTATTCAAAATGTATTCAAACGAGATTTTCGGTAACGTATCAATAAGCTAGACCCATGCTTCGAGTTGTTTCATGCCATAAATAAACTCGAACGCTCAAAAAATCCGTTGGACAGGCGGATTCACATCTCTTACAACCAACACAATCCTCTGTTCTCGGAGCGGAAGCAATTTGCTTAGCTTTACATCCATCCCAAGGTATCATTTCTAATACGTCTGTAGGACATGCTCGGACACATTGAGTACATCCTATACAAGTATCATAAATTTTTACTGAATGTGACATAGGATCTATAGTTTTTTGAATGTCATAAATTTTCAATCTAGTAAATTTCTAACTGAATGATATATTAAAATACTAGATGAATCAATGATTTCCTTTACCAGAATTTTTCTAATGAATTCTGGCTCAATTGATAAAAAAAATAGGGCTAAAATACTTTGATTTCTTAGATTTTCACAAATATGATCTAGTAGGTTACAACCTATTATATATGCTAATTTTGAAATCTATCATTTTTTGATTTATGCTACTTATTTAATAAGGTCGATTGGTTGATGCGAGTTGACTTTTTGTTACGATAAATTGACGAGACTATAGCTAATCCAATAGCTGCTTCAGCGGCTGCAATTGCTATAACAAAAATGCAGAAAATATCTCCTTTTAGTTGGGAATTATCAAAAAAATCAGAAAATGTTACGAAATTCATATTAACCGCATTGAGTATAAGTTCAAGACACATAAGAGCCCTAACCATATTTCGACTCGTGATCAATCCATAAAGACCGATAGCAAATAAATAGGCACTCAAAACAAGTACATGTTCGAGTATCATTCATCAACTCCTTATCAATTTTGATTCATTTCAATATGAACAATAATTCAACGGATTCAATCGACTAGAATATAACAAAAAAGTACGAACAAAAACGATATTGGGTAAAAAAAATATTGGGGAATATATATATATATTAATATATATATATATATATCAAATAAATATATATCAAATAAAAAAATTTCTATTTTAGATATGAAATAGTATTCAACCAAATTGAATTAAATGAAATCAAATTGAATGAAAGGAAAAAATGTGATAACATACAAAAAGATTTATTTGGATTGTTCTTTACTAATTAGAAAGTTTTTTATTGACGAGCCACAGCAATTGCACCGATCAAAGCAACTAAAAGAATTATTGAAATGAGTTCAAATGGAAGAAAAAAATCTGTTGATAAATGAATTCCTATTTGTTGACTATTACTTATCAAATCTTGCTCTAGAATCTGGTTTAATCTTGTAGTCCAAATCACTCCGTACCATGACGTATCCAGAATAGTAGTAATTAACGAAAGAAAAATACTTGTACAAACCAACGAAGTAATCCCATTCCCAACGGTCCACAGATTCAAATCTGTAGAATATTCTGAACCATTCATAAACATCACAGCAAATATGATTAAAACATTTATGGCCCCCACGTAAATAAGGAGCTGTGCAGCAGCTACAAAATGGGAATTTGATAGAATATACAATAAAGATATACAAACAAGAACAAATCCTAAGGAAAAGGCTGAAAATATTGGGTTGGGGAATAATACCACTCCCAGACCTCCTAATAGAAGACCAGATCCCAGAAAAACTAAAAGAAAATCATGTATTGGTCCAGGCAAATCCATTATATTATGTAAAATAAGAAAAAATCGAAATGCTTTTCATGACCTTATTAACTTAACCAGGGAATTTTTTTAATATCTTTCTATTCTAATAGAGTTAAATTCTAATCTAATGGATATGAATTGATGTAGATACAATTAGTGTACAATTTCGCTTTTTTTCTTTAATTCTAAAGTGTATTTTGAACCTATCCATTTCAATAAAGTAATTACGAATATATTTTTTTAGATTAAGAGAATGAGCCTTAATATTTTTATATAATATTTTTATATAATAAAGTAATAAAGTTTTATAATTATATTCTTTATATAATTATAAAATTTTGAATTATTTTTTAATAAAATTAAGGGGTTTACTCATTTTTTGTTTGAGGTGAATTCAAAATTGTTCGAATAGTATAATCGTCAATTACTGACATTGGTAAACGACCCAAAGCTATTTGATTATAATTCAATTCGTGACGATCATAAGTTGAAAATTCATATTCTTCAGTCATTGACAAACAATTTGTTGGACAATACTCAACACAGTTACCACAAAATATACAAATTCCAAAATCAATACTGTAATTAAATAATCGTTTTTTTCGAATATTAGTTTCAAATTTCCAATCAACAACAGGCAGATCTATAGGACATACTCGAACACATACTTCACAAGCAATGCATTTATCAAATTCAAAATGGATTCGACCACGGAAACGCTCCGATGTTATTAATTTTTCATAGGGATATTGAATGGTTACAGGTAAGCGATTTGTGTGGGATAAAGTAATCATGAAACCTTGACCAATGTACCTTGCAGCTCGTACGGTTTGTTGACCATAATTCATGAACCCGGTTATTATAGGAAACATATCATAAATATCTATGAATAATTTTATCTTTGTTTCTTTCTCTTGTTTAAAAGATGTTTAAAAGAAGTAATGAATGTTGGATTCATCTTTTTTTTTTTTTATTACAGTGAAAAAAGTTGGAAAGAAGTTGTTAATAATAGATTACCGAGGGAAATAGGTAAAAGAAATTTCCATCCAAGGTTTAATAGTTGGTCCATTCTTAGCCTAGGTAAAGTCCATCTTGTTGTGATAGAAATGAACAAGAACAAATAAGTTTTAGCTAATGTAATAAAGATACCAATTGTTGTTACAATAATTTGATCCCTTTCAAATAGCTCAAGAATAGATATATACGGAATAGAAATATTCCAACCGCCCAAGTATAGAATTGTTACAAATAATGACGAAACTAATAGATTTAGATAGGAAGCAACATAAAATAAACCAAATTTGATACCTGAATATTCAGTTTGATAACCTGCTACTAATTCTTCTTCGGCTTCTGGTAAATCAAAAGGTAACCTCTCGCATTCTGCTAGGGAAGAAATTATAAAAATGATAAAACCTATAGGTTGACGCCACAAATTCCATCCCCAAAAACCATATTTTGATTGTGCCTCAACTATATCAACTGTACTTAAACTATTAGATAATCCTAGTCGGTGATAACATTACTATTCCCACCGCTATTACAAAACCGTACATGAGGTCTTCGCCTCATACGGCTCCTCTAGGGCCACAAATAAATCTAAGGACCAGATTAGTATTATTTAGATAGATATGGTGTGTTGTAAAATGGGTGAAATAAAAATCTATCTGAGGGTCCCAATTATACCAATGGAATTCTGTCTGCTCTAACTCTAATAATAAAAATAAACAAAAAGTGCTTCGGAATTCATCTCATCCTTTACGAATTTAAATTGCTATTTGTTGAGTAATAACTTAATTCTTCAATAAAATACTCCTTGTAAAAATATCAATAGGTATTTCAGTCGATTGTTATTTTTAATTACGAAAAATAATTAGACATCCTATTAGTTTATTATTGATGACAGAAATTCTCTATTTTGTTTGTGAAATATATGAAAGAAAGGAAAAAAAAAGATCCTTGGTTCATTCCTATTCTTCTTTTTGAGAAAAAAGGGTTGGTGGACTTTAAAAATAAAGGATTATTTCGTTTCTGATAGTAATTATCTTTATCGGTGGATAGGAGCATACTCTGAATCGGAATCTTGGGGAGTACTGTCTGATCATTTCTACCAATTTAAAGCCCCAATTAACCTTCTTTAATTTCTTTTTTTTTTTTTGTTATCTTATGTTATGCATAAATATTCTTTTAAATTTTCTTAATCTCTATTACTAATTTTTTGTGTATTTTGGTGTTTCTAACCATCCACTAACTTTTGCCTAATCCCCCCTCACTTGATAATACATGTATCTTAATCTATATAACTGATAGTGAAAACGTCATATGGTTAATCTTTTGAACCCGCTTCAAGGCAGGATGACTAATCAACCAATCTTGGGGTAAAGTGATTCTTACGCTTATGTTTATTTTTGTTTAACCTTTGTACATAGGAAATGAGACTCAATTTTTCTTTTTACTGCAAATTTCTAAGCCGTTTTTTTTTTCACTCATATATAACTATCAAATTTCCTTTATTAACATTAACCTGAAAGAGAAATAAATATTCAATTCTTTCAACTTATTTGTCTAGAAGAAAAGGAATAGAAAAAAAGTTTTTGTTTCAACGAATCACACGTAGAGATATTGATAAAACACATAGAGTTAATGGTATTTCATAACTAATTGATTGGGCAGCAGCTCGCAGACCACCTAAAAAAGAATATTTATTATTTGATCCATATCCTGACATAAGAAGTCCAATAGGAGCAATACTTGAGATGGCAATCCATAAAAAAATACCGATATTGAGATCCGCTAAAACAAGGTGATTGTTGAAAGGAATTACTGAATAACTTAGTAAAATTGAGATAACTGCTATAGACGGTCCAATACTAAATAAACCATTATTTCCTCTAGATGGACGAAGATTCTCTTTGAAAAGTAGTTTTGTCCCGTCTGCGAGAGCTTGAAGAATTCCTAACGGACCGGCGTATTCAGGCCCAATACGTTGTTGTATCCCTGCAGATATTTCTCTTTCTAACCACACAATTACTAGTACACCTATTGTGATCCCCAATACAAGAGAAAATATAGGAACAAATACCCATATGAGTCCATAAACCTCTTTTAAAGATTCCAATCTGACAAAAGAACTGATAGTTTGTACTTCTGTTGTATCAATTATCATTTTAACGATCAACTTCTCCCATAATTATATCTATGCTACCGAGTATCGTCATAATATCAGCCAATTTCATTCTTTTAACTAGTTCAGGAAGAATTTGCAAATTAATAAAACCCGGTGGTCGGATTTTCCATCTCCAAGGAAAACTACTTTGATCCCCTATCAGAAAAATTCCCAATTCCCCTTTTGGAGCTTCGACTCTTACATAAAGTTCTTGTTTCGACAATTCAAAAGTTGGAGAAGGTTTTTTACTAATGAATCGATATTCAAAATCATTCCATTCTGGATTCCTTTTTCTATCAAAGCCTCTGCTTTCTAAATTCTCATAGGGCCCCCCCGGAATTCCTTCCAGAGCCTGTTGAATAATTTTTATGGATTCCGTCATTTCCCTAAGTCGTACTAAATAACGAGCTAATGAATCTCCTTGTTTTTGCCACTGAATTTCCCATTCAAATTCATCGTAACACTCATAACGATCAACTTTACGAAGATCCCATTGTATTCCGGATGCGCGTAGCATTGGTCCGGATAAACCCCAATTTATTGCTTCTTCCCCACCAATAATCCCTACTCCTTCAACTCGTTTTAAAAAAATAGGATTTCGTGTAATAAGTTTTTGATATTCAACAACCTCTGTTAAAAAATAATCGCAAAAATCCAAGCATTTATCTATCCAACCATGAGGTAGATCAGCCGCTATTCCTCCGATACGAAAATAATTATGCATCATTCTCATACCGGTGGCAGCTTCGAATAGATCATATACAAATTCTCGTTCTCTGAAAATATAGAAAAAAGGAGTCTGTGCACCAATATCTGCCATAAACGGGCCGAGCCATAACAGATGAGAAGCTATACGACTCAATTCTAGCATAATTACTCTGATATAGCTGGCTCTTTTAGGAACTTGAATATTTCCCAATTGTTCTGGGCCATTTATGGTTATTGCTTCTGTAAACATAGTAGCTAAATAATCCCATCGTGTTACATAAGGTAAATATTGTATAATTGCTCGATTTTCTGCAATTTTTTCCATTCCTCTGTGTAAATAACCCAATATTGGTTCACAGTCAACAACATCTTCACCATCTAGAGTAACGATTAGGCGAAGAACACCATGCATGGATGGATGATGAGGCCCCATATTGACTATCATAAGATCTTTTCCTGTAACTGGTATATTCATAAGTTTTTCCTTGATTTATTCTTGCATGAATTAAATTGCTGAAAAAGAAGTTTATCAAAAAATTCAAGATTTAATAAATTAACTAATTAACAATTTTTGAATTTAACGATTTTTTGATTCCCGAATATCCAACTGATTGATTAATTCTTTATAACGTACTCTATTTTTTTTTGACAAATAAGCCAGCAGTCGTTGACGTTTTCCCAGAATTTTCCGTAGACCTTTCTGAGATAAATAATCTTTTCTGTGCAATTCCAAATGTGAAGTAAGTCTTCGTATCTTATTGGTGAAACTGAATACTTGAAATTCAACGGATCCCCTGTTTTCTTCTTTTTTTTCTTGAAATAAAATGAATGAATTTTTTATCATAAAAAGAAATCCTCTCCGTTTTTAATATGAATTAAAAGATATGAATTTAACTGATCAGTAATAATAATGCTAGTTTTTTTTGTACAAGGATCTTAATTTAATTATCAACTTCTTAATTCTGAATTTTTTCAAATAAAAAAAATTAGCCTAATTCCAAGTTTGATTCGGATAGGTATCTAAAACGCATGCTATTTTTTTTTTTAGAAAAAAAAAATAAATGTAATTTTAGATCTAAAAAAAGAAGATTCCATTAATTTATTTATTTATGGATCTGATTGATATCTATGTCATTCATTAAATTAATCTCTTGTATAAAGATGGAATTTAAAACAATCCATCTGATGTGTGCATAGATTTTTTTTCATTTACCGTAAATTATACATTATATATTATATATAGGAAATTTGATCTATTATCAATGAATTTGAAATCGCGGATACATATGTATTCGTATCATACTGAAACGATTTCCATTATTAGTATTAAACCAATAGCGATTCATACAAGCTAAATCTTCTAATCGAAAATTGGGCCAAAGAAAGAACTTTAATTTTCTTAGGTTATTTTTATCTCTAGCAAGATCTTTCTTTTTATTCAAAACTTGATCACAGTTTTGAATATTTTTATCAAATGTTGAATTTATATACCTAGCGTTTATATTTTTGAATTTGAAACAAATTAGAATTCGAAATTCTCTACGTCGTTTAGGGGATAGAATATTTTCCGGGACAAAGAAATCATAATGATTTTTCTTTCTATTTCCAGTTCCAATTTTTTTTTTTAATTTTGTCATGTATTTCTCAAGATTCTTTCTATCAATATAGCTTTTTTTTTTGTATCTTTGACTTATTTGGTGCTTATTTTTATGAACCAAACATATACCTATGGTTCTATATATAATAATTTGTCCATCGTGTTTTACAGACAGACGAACAGGTTCAATAATCAATATTCCCTTTTTCATTAATTTTGCAAAAGTAAAATTCTTCTCAATTATTAGATTGTCTAAGCGCATTTCTCCTCTTTGAATAGAAGATATAGCAATTTCGTTTGGATTTTTCAGTCTAAGCAAGAGACAATATACTTTTATATTATTGAGAATTTTTTGATTTAAAAAATCATTCCATTGCAATTGAAAACGGAAATACCTTGCAAAAAAGAAATAAAGTTCTGCTTCTGTATTGCTTTTGTATTTTTTTTTGAATTTTTTTATTTTTGATTCTACATAATTTTCGTCAATATTTTTTTCTTGTTTTGATAGAACTGATTCACTATTTCTTTGTTTTTTTTTATCTGATGCAAGCTTTCCGTGGTCTACAGATTTTTTTTCTTCTTGATTTACATTAGAAAATCGAAGGGATTTTTTTTCATTTGATGGTATAAAACCTTGTTTCTTTCTTTTCTTTCTAGTGATATTTTTATTAAGATTTTTATTTTCATTAAAATGGAAAATTTCATTAAAATTGAAAAGAAGTAATTTGATTGGTATGACCCACGGTTTCTTTTTATATGTACTAGAAAATAAGACAAATTCTGGAAAGAACCAAAATTCCAGATTTGCTATACGACAACTTAGTATTTCTTCATTCATTCCCATCCAATCAAAAAAGTTTCTTTTTTGATTGGCATTGGCAAGACCCTTCTTAATTATTTTCGCAATATTTCTTTGATAATTATGAACTTTAGTCTTAATATTTTTTTTACTCTTGGTATCGACCCAGGACTGAATCTTTACTTTTTTTCTAAACCAAAAGTTGAGAATTCTCCAATCAAAAAATTTTCTTTCTCCTATACCCTGAGTATAATCTTTTCCTAGAAAACTAGAGTCTAGATAATTATCTATAGGAATGCCTATAGGCATATCAAATTTTTTTTCTTTAGAATTAATTGATTTATAGCAAAAAAGATGATATATATAATCTTTTTTAAAATTCTCTTTTGGATTTAATAATGAGTCTGCCTCAAAATAATTTTGTTTTTTGTAATTATAAAATAGGTCTTTTTTATATAAATCTTCTTTGTTTAAATTTTCATTTGGAACTAGAGCGTCTTGTTTGATTTTATTTCTCCATTTTTTGGCTACTAATTTAGCCCATGCTCTCAGAGGTAAATTGTATTGATAATGATTTCTTAACCAGTTTTTCCATTGATTTATTTCGCAATTTAAAAAGGTTTTATATTGCAATTTATAATGAAAGATTCCTTGTTCTTTAAAAAAATGCTTTATTTGATTCTTAACAAAAAAGGATGTTACGCATCTGTTGTTATATTGAAGGACATTCTTTAATTTATAAAAGTTAATAACTTGAATTTGTAATAATTTGTAAAATACATATGCTTGTGATAAAGAGGATAGGTCATAACAAATTTTTTCATTTTTTTTTTTATTATTGGATATTAAATTTTTTAGAGTCGAAATAAAATAAATGGTATTTTTTTTTTTTTTTTTTTTTTCTTCATTCGTATAAATATATTTTTTAAAAATGGTTTTTGTTGATTCAAAAAAAAGTTGCGTAGTCATGCTTGGAATATTAATGATACCTAGAAAAATACCCTTATATACTCGCTCATTGAAAAATTTTATAAAAAAAAATGATTTACGAATTAATCGACTATTTGTTCTTTTTAATATCTGCCAATTTTTTTGTGATGATTCTATTATTTTAGAATGATAACTTGGTTTGTTAGAACTATTAGTTATGTTTTTCTTTTTTTTTTTAATTTCTTCTATTTGATTTCTAATTGTCTTTGTTCTATCAATCAAATTTTGCATTTTGGTTTCAGTGAGTGACGAATTTGTCCATTCCATGGATCGATTTTGAATAGACAGTTCATCAATTATCTGATTATTCGTTATTGAATCTTTTTTAATTTCATTTAATTCATATATTTTTCTCAGTCCAAATAATGGAATTCGATTTTGTTTTGAAAGGTCTTTTATTTTTCCTTTTAGAAATAGAAAGCTTTTTATAATCCAGTTTTTTATTTCTTGTGCGACTTTTAGAAAAATTTTTGCTTTTTCTTTAAAAACCTTTAAAACCATTATAGACTTCGTTTTGAATTTTTTCATTTTTTTTTTTAATTTTTTTAAAATAGGTTCAAAAAAAGAAGGCTGTTTTCGGGCAGAACCAAAAGGTAGTTCGGTTTCCCTTCCCAAAACTGTTAAAAAACAAAAATCATTTTTTTCCCCTTTTGTTTTTTTCAGTCGAGTCTTATGAGATGATTGGAATTTTGATTTGTGCCAAGGTTTAAGACAAAAAGGAAATAGTATTTTTATTTGAATACCATCCGTTAACCAGTTTCTTGGAAATTCTGTTTCTGATAGTTGAACCCCATTATAGGTGCATTTAACATGCGTTTCTCGTTTCCAATCCTTTAAATCCTCAAACCATTCGGGAAGTTGAAATAATAAAATACGGACGATATTTTTAAATATTATTAATAAAGGTAATATAATATATTTTCTAAGAATTGATTGAGTTACTAAGAGAGAACCTCTTATTATTTGAGCAACTACCAAGCTATCCCAAGCTTCTGCAATTTCTATCCGTCTTCTTTCTTTTCTTTTAGATTTTTCCTTTTTTTCGTCTTCTTTTTTCTCAATTTTTTTTGTTTTTTCTTCGGTATAATTCGAATTATAATTTTTTTTTTTTTCGTTTTTCCACATCAAATTTCTAACAATTTTTTTCGTCAGCCTCCATATATCAAATAAAAAAAAAAAAGGTTTGTCTATTCTATCAAAAAAAAATGGGGAATGGACATTTGTTTGAAAAAATTTCCAAATAAGTGTTTTACGCCTTTGTGCACGCATGGATCCTTGAATTAGCTCTCGACGAAAATCAGATTGTTGTGAATAACGGATCAAAGCCACGTCTTGGCTTTCATCAGAATTTTCCTTATCTTTGATATCTTTGATATTAGTATCAATATCCTTATCCGACTGGTTATCAGTAAAAATTACTACATGTTTTGCTTTTCTTGAACGAATTGCAGGATCCCTCGGTATGTTTTCCTCATTTTCCTCCTCCCATTCTTCTAACTCACTCATTAATTTGTGCGACCATCGAGGAATTTTTTTATTGATTTGATAACAATCCATCAAATTTTTTATAAGAGTTTGATCATTGCTATCAGCTAGAACAACATCAAATAAAAATTTGAAAATTTTGATTTCTTCTTCTGAATGAGTTTGTTGGGGTTCTGAAAAAAAAGAAAGTATTTTCTCTATTGATAATGATTTTCTATTAAACTTTTCTATTGTTTGCTCAAATTTGTAAGAATTAATATTAAGAAGTATACCATGAATCTTGTTTATCCAAAATCCTCCTAGGTGATTTTTTATAGACCTTTTGGTTATGATTGGGAATAAAGGTGATTTTAGAATTCTTCCACGAGAGATCCCATGTAAAAATGGATCATAAATTTTAGGTAAATATTTTTTTTTTGTTTCATTATGACAAAATCGAGTCTTTTTTTCCAGTATATTTTCAATAGACGATTCCTTATCTAAAGTTTCAATTCTATTTAAAAATTCTTTCTTTAAATTTTTTTTTTTTTGTTCATTGGACAAACTCCAAAAAATAGAAAATTTATAAGAGTCTTTTTTTTCTTTTGTAAATGAAGGTATCTTTTTTTGTATCATTTCAAAAAAAGTTGACAGGTTGGGAGGATATGTAAAAGATATTCGTTCTTTTCCATCACTTTGACATGTATAAAAAAAATATTGTGACATTTCCTTTCTTACAGCATTTTCAAATTGATCATTTTTTATATATCGATTTGGTCGATTCCATCTTTTATAATCGAAAATTAGAGTTACAAAAGGTTTTTCAAACCATAATAAATAATCCTCCTCTTTTTTTTTTATTTTGAAAATTTCTAAATTAGAATTTTCTTGATTTCCATCTAGATTTTCATAAACTGTTTTATAGTATGTTCGAACGTGGAATTCATTATCCTTACTAATTTTTTCTTTTCCATTCACTCGGATTTCTTCCGAAAAAAGAGAAGGAAAAGGAGCTTCTTCGGTGGATACCTCTTGGTCCTGTTTAGTCCCACCCCTTTCTTCCGTTTCTGAGGTTCCTTTTAGTTTCTTAGTCAAAATGGGTGATGGTATTCTGCCTAAATAGTAGACACAGGTAATAAATAAGAGAATACTAAAGATTCGAGCCATAGAATTTCTCAATTCTGACACAAGGAACTTATACTTATTAGATCTAATAAGTACATTAGACCTAATAGAATGATTTTGCTGTATCCAGACTAATACCAATCCAACCCATTTCATGAATAAAATGTGACCAATTAACCAACCAACAAAACTACTTGTTACAAATAACATCTTGTTGTTGCATCGAAACATATAAATGTTGACTAATCTGGCTAACATTGAACTTGGTAAAATGAAATGGTTGAATAATTGAAAAATGAGATTATTCAGGAATACACATTGAATGCGAAGATTACGCATTGAATTTCTGGTAGTAGATCCATAATCAAAAAAGTGTTTGTGATTGTTCCAGAAGAAATGAAACAAAAGATACG